AGAAGTAAAGAAAGACGTGACACCACACGGTTGCGCTTCCACATCAAAGTACATTAGAGTTTTGAAGTAAAGAATTAAGTCCATTTCATTTCAATGCCAGTTGGTGTTCCAAAAGTACCTTTTCTAAATCCCAATCCCGAACCCGAGCCCGATTCCGCAGTTGAAGAAATTGATAGCATGGAGGAAAAGGCTACTTGGGTTGACTTATAGTGCGACTTGTAAGATATATTGGGTCGTATGGGATTTCCCCATTTTCTCCCCCGATCGAGATATCCTCCCATTCGCCCAAAACAAATTTTTGAATTTTCAAAAACAGGAAGCGTGAAGTGCAATTAGATCCATTTTTTGGGGGTATCCGGATGAATATTCTAAATTAGAAGAATTTATGGTTGGCTTGGTTGAACCACTAAAATGAAGTATCCAGGCTCCGTTTAGAAAAAGCCCCAATCCGTACTTCCATACTCTAGCTATCTAGGATTTCTACTTGTATCCTAAGTAAGTAAAATAGAAATATATATTTCTATTTATTCCTTTTGAAAATGAAAATCTATGAATAAATAGAAAAAGGAATGATCACAAAATGCCAATCAATCGAGTAATATGACAAACATGCCAAAGATTTGACGGAAGACATGAAATGAATAAAAAAAAAGGAATTTGTAGCAAAAAGAGGCGGTATTGGTAGCATTTGTACTATATGTGCAAATAGAAATCGGGCAGATCTTGACTCGAAGCAGAGCAGAAACCTAAAAGAATTGACGAAGCCCGGCCTGTTCAGGAACAAGAAAAAAATATCGTGATTTGGATTGGATCGCGATAAAAGAGTATATCAATGAGAAATGAGTTTGATAAGTTTAAAAGAGGGCTGGAATCTACACATTGATTCTTTTTTTCACGGTTTTTGTTGAACCGTTTGGTGAACCGTATGCATCAAAAGATGCATGTACGGCCCCTAAAGGATAAAATTTTATCCTAATTAACCGACTTTATCGGCAAAGACTCCTTTTTTTAGGCCAAGACTTGGAAGAGGAGATTGCAAATACCATCGTGGGTCTTATGATCTATCTCAGTATAGAAGATCCTTACTGGGATCAAACCTTGTATATAAACTCTCTTGGCGGATTGGTATTTCCCGGACTAGCTGTTTATGATACTATTAACTTTGTGCCACCAGAAGTAAAGACAGTATGCCTGGGAATAGCCGCCTCGATGGCATCCGTTATCCTGATGGGAGGAACCGCTACAGAACGTTGCGCATTCCCTAACGCTTGGCGCCAATGAGTTTCGTTTTTTATTTCAAAGAAAAAAGAAGACTATGCCTTCGCCATATGAAATATGAATATTAAGTAATAATAGCATGGCACTTTGAATTCGATACGAGAAAACCTTTTTTTTTGTTTTTTTTTTTTAACATTATATTATGTATCGAAAGAGTAGTATGAAATACGGGGCATCCCCAATTGAATCTTATCTCTTATCTATCGCAGACCCTTTTAAGCGTACCAAACCTTTTTGTTTTCACACCAGAAAGCTCTTATTTTCAAAATCTTTCTATCATAAAAGAGTAAAAAAACTTTGGGATTGTTGAATCACAGACGAAATATATAAAGCAGCGGAACCATCATAGTATTTTTGAACTTCTTCGAAAGGAAGGGTGGTAAGTGGATCATTTAACGATCTGGGTCTGATAGGCCCCTATTTTCCCGTTCGTCGAGGGGAATTAAAAAAAAATTCCATTGTAAAGCCGTATGCAATGTGCAAAAGATGCCTGTACGGTTGTTCAATTCTTTTTTTCTTATTCTTTATCTTCTATTCTCGGCCTTATCGTGGGAGATGAAAGAAGACCAGATTATATGGATCATCAGGGTAATGATCCATCAACCTCGTATGGTTGATTTTGACGACCGGAGTTCGGAACTTGGTTTCGAAGGGGATATACTCTTACATTTGCGCGAGTGCGTCATACAAATTTATCTCCAGAGAACAAACAAACCTCTTTGGGTTATAGCTATAGACCTGGAAAGGGATACTTTTATGTCAGCAGAAGAAGCGATAAATTATGGAATTATTGATGCGGTATATGTTTCCGAAGACGAAGATGAAGAATAAAAAAAAAGACGGGACCTCTTGATACACCCCAGGTAATTGAAGATCGCCTATTATTTAACAGAAATAAATAAAAAGTTTGGACAAACTTTTACCGGAAGCTTCTTCTTCTATTCTCTAGATTAAGAGAGAAGAAGCTTCCGGTTAGGATGGATCTAAACCAGTCCATTAGGTATACGGTTTAGCATGCCAACTAGTAACCAACTTATTAGAAACTCAAGACAGCCAGTCAGAAAAAAAAAGAAAACCCCTGCTCTTAGGGGATGCCCTCAGCGCCGAGGAAGATGTACTAAGGTGTATGTGTGACTCGTTCAGATCATGGACTCGGAAAATCTTTTTCCAGTATCAACGATCAGTACCGGAGAATAAAAGAGAATGAACTCCATTTACTATCTAACAAAATGGATCCTATCATATTCTTCTACTGGGTCTGAAATTTATGGTTTTCATTGGTTCAAATCCAATCACCTTCATTTTTAATTTAAGATGAGAAAGAATTCCCCATTGGTAGCAAATGCTTATCCCATTAAGCGGGGAAATCCTATTTCATTTAAAAAGCCGAAAGAGTATACCTCTATTCTTTCAAGAACGGACTAAGATGGTCAGCTATCCAGCAAATCTTTATAATTCAATACCGTTACTGTATAGGTAGATCTCGTTGTGAAAGATCTATTTCTGAATAATAGATAGGTAGAGCCGAAAAGTGTGAACTGTACAAGTTACCAATAAAAGAAAAAGGGGGCTCCGGTGTATAGAGGAGACCTAACCGTTTAACAATAAGAAAAAACCATAGAAACGATGGAACCCACTATTTCATTATTGACTTCTTTCTAGTTACTCTTTTTTATTACTAGGTCTTATTGGTACTTAGTATCAATATCCTTTTTGATTTCAAGGTGCAATGCCTAGAAAAAATCGTGGTCGGGAAGGTTATCGTAGCAAAAGCCATTGGAATTTTGATTTTATACATAGGAAAAAAGCGTTTTGTTATTAAAAAACTAGGAAAGGGAAAAGAATAACTGAAAAAAAATCCATTACCATTAGTTATTCGTCGAAATTTCATTTATTTCATTTAATGACCAGAATTAAGCGAGGCTCTATAGCTCGGAGACGTAGAGCAAAAACACGTTTATTTGCATCAGGCGCTCGAGGAGCTCATTCAAGGCTTACTCGACTTATTGCTCAACAGACAATAAGAGCTTTGGCTTCGGCTCATCGTGATAGAGATAAGAAAAAGAGGGATTTTCGTCGTTTGTGGATCACTCGAATAAATGGAGTAATTCGCCAAAATGTAGTATATTATAGTTATAGTCAATTAATAACTAATATGCACAAGGAACAGTTGCTTCTTAATCGTAAAATGCTTGCACAAATAGCTATCTCAAATAGGAATTGTCTTTCCATAATTTCCAGTGCGATTCTAAAATAAGGAGATTGGGATGAATCCACCGAACTCTTTTAATTTCAAAAAATTAATTGAGTTCTCTGGAGGATGAACTCCGGGAAGGTAGAGTAGAAATCAATTAGGATGAGAAAATAGGAGAATATGATAAATTCGTCAAAATGGGCGAACGCACTGAATAAAAAAAAAAAAAAGGCCTCTTCCCCGATTCTTTTTTTTTCTTACGCCACAGAAATCAAATTCGGATTTCATTTTTTATTCAATAGAAGAATAAGCCTATTTTTTTTTTCTTTTTCTAAAGCCCTTTGTTCTCTTTTTTCTGGCGGCCGACTCCCTTCTTTTTATTTCGAATAGTTTCTCGTTAGCATGAAAAGGTAACGAAGATAAAATACGAGCTTGTTTTATAGCAAGAGTAAGACATCGTTGTTGTTTTAAGGTCAATCTATTCACCCGTCTAGATAAGATCTTTCCTTGTTGACTAATAAATCGACCAATTAAACTAATGTTTCTATAATCAATTTCCCCTGGTTGGATCGGGGACGAACGCTGTCGAACAGATCGCTTTTTTTTCGAAAGAGGTCGCTTTTTTTTCGAAACAGGTGGCTCGGTAACAAGTGGCTTTTTTTTCGAAAGAGGTCGCTTTTTTTTCGAAAGAGGTCGCTCGGTAACAAGTGGCTTTTTTTTCGAAACAGGTTGCTCGGTAACAAGTGGCTCTTTTTTCGAAAGAGGTTGCTCGGTAACAAGTGGCTCTTTTTTCGAAACAGGTCGCTTTTTTTTCGAAAGAGGTCGCTCGGTAACAGGTCGCTTTTTTTTCGAAAGAGGTGGCTCGGTAACAAGTGGCTCTTTTTTCGAAAGAGGTGGCTCGGTAACAAGTGGCTCTTTTTTCGAAAGAGGTGGCTCGGTAACAAGTGGCTCTTTTTTCGAAAGAGGTTGCTCGGTAACAAGTGGCTCTTTTTTCGAAAGAGGTTGCTTGGGTTTAGCCATGATTTCTTTATTCCTTATCCCGAAAATACCGTTTCGATCGGATCAAAAATGATTTATTTATCAAGTTCTTTTTAGAATTCAAAAGGGGGGGCTTTCTATAGAATAGATTAGAATATTATAGCATAATCATCATATTCTATATATTATGTATCTTTAAGGTACATAATTCTAATTAATGTGAATGTCGTTTTTATGTTCCTTTGAAAGGTGACACGGGAATCTTGGGTTCGATCTACTCCTTTATCTCCCTGTGAATCGTATGTTTGTGACAATAGGGACAGAATTTTCTCAATTCCAATGTACTGGGCGTATTTTTTGGATTCTTTTGAGTAAGATATCTGTAAATGCCCGGGGATTTCTTTTTTTTATTATTAACACGATTTTGAACACAATCGGTACATTCCAAAGTAACCCTTCCTCTCTTATCTTTACCCTTAGCCATAAACTTCCTTGTGGTTTTTTGATTCACCCAACCCCTTTCTATTTCCGATCCAAAACAAAGAAAAGGAACGAAAAAAAGAAGTTGCTACCTCGAAATCGGATTCTGAAAGATTTCGTTGCAATCAAGATAATCAAAAAATATGAACTATTACGTAATACAAGGATTTCTAACTTTCTCTATTTCTATTTAGACTTGCAGTTCAGCATTTCGTTTCAATATCCTGTCCAAGACTCTTCCCTAAGCAAAGCACATTTACGCTTCCACTCTATTATTAAGAAAAGGGTAACCTGAAGACGAGTTCTCTTGGGTCGAGCTCCCTTATTTTCTTTCTTCTTTTTTTCTCTGACTCTTACCACCCGTTCCTATTCTCTTCTATCTCCTTAATAAAGAAAGGGGGAGAGGGATTAGTCACAGATATTTGACTGTGATTGTATCTCTAATCTTCTTCATCCCTTCCCATATCAAAAACTAGAATGAAAAAAAGGGGAATATTAACGCATCCGGAAAAAAACGATTAATCTCTATCAATAGACCTGCTAAAGCCCCGAACCATATAGTACTTAGTACCGGCGCGGCGGAGAGATATGTTTTTAGATCTCGCATTTCAAATCCTCCCTCGGAATTCTATATTATAATACATATATGATCGGATGTATCTGTAATTAAGGACCACTTGTCTTTATATGAAAAATTCACAATTCAAATTGTAATTTACAACGATTCGGTAAATAATATTTTTACTTTCCTAAAACAGAAAACAAAGATATGCTTCCCCTCTGCCTGAACTGAGTATTTCAACCAACTATTTTTTTCTAGTTTTATTTATGACTAGTTGAATATTGCATGTGTAGATAAACTTGTTTTTTTCTATTTAGAAAATATATGTATATTCTATTTCTATGTGTTATAGGAGACCAAAAAAAGAAATGGCAAGATAAATTATCTATTTCAATAGAGGAAATACGGATATGGAAAACATTACAGAGATTCTCTAGAATGACACTGTAGACCAATTGTAAAGGGATGTAGCGCAGCTTGGTAGCGCGTTTGTTTTGGGTACAAAATGTCACGGGTTCAAATCCTGTCATCCCTATTATTGCCCCCCCCTGAGCAATAAGGAGAGATTCGTTGAGGTCGATTCCAATTGGACATACATATAGAATTGACTATCCTATAGTTTTGATATCTATCCTATATCAAAACTGCGTTGGGGATTACAAAAAGAAAGAACCCTCCTTTTTTTAAGATAAAAAGAGAAAGAAGCGCTCTTAGTTCAGTTCGGCAGAACACGAGTCTCCAAAACTCGATGTCGTAGGTTCAAATCCTACAGAGCGCGGTTCCATTCTTCGTGGATCCAAAATGAGACTGAAATGAAATGATTGAAGAGGAATCTGAACTTGACCTCCCGTGGATAAAAGAAAGGAGCAGGTCAGTCAAAAAAAGAAATGCTAATAAATCAAAGGCCCAAACGATCACCGCGTTTGTATTGTAAATATGCAGTTACAAATAATCCAGTCAAAGTAATAGGAATTAGACCCAAAACGATTCCAAATAGAAAAACTTCAATCATTTCAATTTCGTTGAAGAGAAAAAAAGAGAGGTAATATATATCTCTAAATAGGAATCCGTCTTACCCCTAAATTGAAATCTCAACGACCAATAATTTACAATTGAGGCAGTACAAAACTCTAGAATCTATGATAGGTCGAGAAAGATTTCGTTTTCTCAATTCTTTATTGAATTCATTTCTCATTTCAAATAAGTCGTATCTTGCTCAGACCAATAAATAGAGCTGAGGTTATAGTTAAAGCGACGAGTAGAAAACCGAAAAAACTAGTTATAGTCAACATGAAGGAATTCAATGAAATCTGTTTTTTCTACATATGTTTAGAAAGCACTTACCTAAGTTTCTCTTTTGGAAAGTAAAGATGGGAGGATAAGCCAAAATACAAATTGGAAGACTAAGTTCAATTGGTATTTGTTGATTCATTAATCATTATAGATGTTGCTAACAACAATAGACTAGCAAAGGTAGAAAAAGAAATCAATTAAGTATCTGGGATATCCACCCATTCCGTAATTCCGAATCAAGAGATTTTTTTAGCAACTCTTGAGTAAACTAAGATTAAAAAAAAAAAAAAGGAAAAGTATAATAATAACTGTATCATGTAATTTGATTCAAAAAAAGAGATTTTTGTTGGAATCAATATAAAATAAACTTGGAAAATCATTTGTATTTTTATTTTGTCTTTTTTTTTCGAGGACTATAGAATAGACTACTTTCCTTTTTACTGGGTAACTAATTCCTAAAAAAAAAAGATTCTAAGAATCTTCATGAATTATTAGAAAGCAACCCGTGAGGTTTACACTTTAACCAACCCCCAGTTTCTAGTCCGAAGGCACTCATGTGGGAATCCTTCTACCACAACTACCCGGACTTTTTGGGATTTTTTTTCTATTGGCTGATACATGGTTCTACATCGATAAGCAAGAAGAAAAGAATAAAGAAATTATCTCGAACTTCATTTCGACACTGATTGGAATTGCGTTGCTGTGTCAGAAGAAG